GGAAATTCATCCAGTCAACATAATCATAATATTAGATTCATAGAAATGATAAAAGGATGCTTTGTTTCTGATGATGTTTTTGAAAAATGGAATCCCTTGATTGATTCATAGTATCTGTTCCGCCATAGTATGAGGGCCCCTTCCGAAACAAGAAGAAAGAAGGAATCAATTGATTTTTTGGATGACACAGGATTTCTACAGATGAGACATCCTGCAAACCATTTCTATACTAATTGAATTGAACCTTACTCTACTCTATTCTATAAAAATAAAATTTCATCAAATAAAAAAAGACTCTTAATGTTCCGGTTGAAAGGGGAAAATCTTGGATTTTTGCACATATCCAAATCCTTATTTATTATCTCATCTTAAAATTTTATTTTTTTTTTTTACTTGAAATTTGATAAGTTCGTTGAAGAAGTTCTATTTGTTTACTAAGCCATCCCCCTTTTTTGTTTGTCCGCCACTTCTTATGAATCTAAAGAAAGAGGTTCCGATAGACCTGGAAAAGAAAACAGTAATCTTTGACGAACAAGATCAAGAATCATTATTATTTCGACACAAGAAAAGGGCGGAAAATTCCTTTTCTTGTGTCGAAAATTAGGAAGACAAGTAATCCCTCCCAGAATCATTCTTTCATTTATCCCTTGCCGCGTATTCTCTTCCTACTTAATGTTATGCCGCCTATTGTCTATTAGAATTCGATTCTATTAGATAGAAAAAACTATTGATGCATTCCATGGCATTTACAATCTGGCAATAAGAAGCGTCACACCGCTCCAATTTGGATTGAAAAAAAAAAAGGGGGGGGAGGGTCAAGTAGTCTTCTTCGCAATATACATACTATTACTAGGAATGGGATACAAGCAATTCCCGGCATCTCGCAGAAAAGCAGTATAAACAAAGCAAGACAAGGGGCTTTCCATATTTTTTTGGATCATACATAATTGCATTGATCAACAATAATTCGGCCCTTTTTACCAACTTGATGAATCCGTGGATCTAGAAATTCATTTCGGACAATTGAACCTTCTCAAACTGTTTCTTTTTGAGAACCAAAAAGATTTGTGCTAGGATAACAGATGCCAAGAAGAACAACAAACCTTGGACACGTAATGGATCTTGAAGTACTATTTCTGCATCTCCCTGACCAAATCCACCCACATTGGGATTACTCGTTAATGGCTGATCAAGCTTGATGGATTCACCCTCTGAAACAAGAAGTTCTGGTCCTGGAGGTATAATATCAACCACTTGGTGTCCATCCGATGCATCGGCTATGCTTATTTCATATCCCCCTTTTTCTTTACGTACTATTCTGCTTACTATACCTGCTGCTGTAGCATTATAGACTGTATTGTTACTCTTGCTCCCGTCGGGATAAATCTGACCCCTTCCCCTGTTCCCGCCTACGTATATGGGATATTTTAAGAAGTGAACGTCTTTCTTAGTAGAAGGGTCCGGAGAAAGAATGGGAAAGACGATTTCACTATATTTCTGACCAGGAACAGGACCCACTACAAGAATATTTCTTTTAGTGGGGCGATAGCTCTGAAAAGACAGATTGCCCATCTTTTCTTTCAGCTCGGGAGAAATACGATCGGGGGGAGCTAATTCGAATCCCTCGGGTAAAATAAGGACAGCCCCCACATTCAAAGCCCCCTTTTTACCATTAGCAAGAACTTGTTTCAGTTGCATATCATAAGGGATTCTAACAACTGCTTCAAATACAGTATCAGGAAGCACAGCTTGTGGAACCTCAATATCCACGGGCTTATTAGCTAAATGGCAATTGGCACATACAATACGCCCGGTTGCTTCTCGTGGATTTTCATAACCCTGCTGCGCAAAAATAGGATATGCATTTGAAATAGATGTCCGAGTTATTACATATATCATGATCAATACGGAAATGAATCGAGTCATCTCTTTCTTTACCCAGGAAAAGGTATTTCTATTTTGCATGGTCCAATAATTGATCCCGGAAATTTCTACAATAAATTAGGTAGGTAGCTAGCATAGTTCCCTATCCATGATTCTGCCATTGTACTGGAATAATTGTACTGAAGTATAGTAGGAATCCCCTGGGCGGGTAGAAGTATAAAGAGTGAGTAAGCTTCAAAACGGTTTGTTTATGTACGAAGTAGCATCATGATTTGATTGATATCAGCAGATCAAATGAGTTCTTCATTCATTCATTGAATGATAAATCACTACAAGTGAAGGAGATACACGATTTAAATAATGGAAGATCCAATATTTCAAAATTGTATCTAGAATGACTGGAAAAGTGGAAACAAGACCAGATATAATTTGATCGTTATGAGCAAATCCAAAATCTTTGTAGACCGAACCAATCATTAGTTCCCACCCCCGGGGTGAGTGGAATCCGATACATAAATCAGTTAATAAAAGAATAGAAAAAGCCTTTATTGTGTCGCTTAAGTTATAGAGGAATTCCTGAACCCAAGAATTCAGAATGACAAGTTCTTCATTACCCAGAATAGAATAACCACTTAGAATAGCAAAACAGATTATATTTGTCGAGAAATCCAAAATGATATGGATATGATCTTCGTTGTGCATTTTGACCAATTGCATCGTCTCTTTGTGGATTCCTATACGAAGCTTTTGTATCTGTGTCTCCGGGTACTCTTTTATCATTTCATCCAACAGGAATAGTTGTTCTAATTCTATGAATCTTTCTAGAACGTTCTTTTCTTGAATATCATTCAAAAAAGTTTCGGATTGTCCGGTATTCCACCAATTAGTAACCCAAGGTTCCAGACTTTTATTAAATGAGAGAGAGATCCACCAGGGCAAAAAGACTATAGATGCAAGATACGGGAGGGGAGTCAATGCTTTCTTTTTTGACACTTTTCATCTGTGAATTGTTAATGAACCCGCTTCATTCGCCGACTCTATCTGATCCGATATTTCTATGAAGCATGAGTTCTATAACAAGGTATGGAACCTATGGATCTATTCCTTTTTTTTTTTTGAATTGTTTAGTCCTTGGATCTAGAAAGAATATAGAAATAGAATAAGGGCCCGTTTCGAATGAAGAAATAATCAAATACTTTTCCCAGATATCTCAGTTGGTCAAATTCGAACCAATTCTATCTTCATTTGTTCTTTCGATGAATGCCCAAAAGAACCGCTTGAAATAATGAATATTATTTTGATTTCGAGACGAAAGAACTCCCCTCAATTATTTTTTCGAAATTTTCACTGGCTACCCACGACCCAGGAATAGTTGAGGGGATATTTCTGAAAAATATTAATGATGAAATCCGAAATAGGTGACAAAACGAGAGAGAAATTGGATAGTTATGAGAGATCTAAACGTTTGGTTATCCAGGAGCTAAAGAAAGGATCAAAAAAGAAACATCGATTGACAAAAGAAAGATAATTAACGAGATATGATACATCTGTATCTAATGTATTAATCCAAAGTATTGGCCCTAAAAAGAGAAATTATGTATTCCGAAATGCTCTGATATGTGTGATGAATACATACTTATTCTACTTGTTACTAGTAGAATTGAGTTCTATATGCAGAAAAAGGAGTTTTGGTCGATCAAAATTGCTTCTTATTATGGTTGTTCCGTATACGTCCGCCTGCTTTATTCTATGGGCCACAGAAGGATTACCAACGGAACGGGGGAAATAGAATCTAACATGTTTTGCTCGAATGAACGTTCCGAAGAAGCTTCAGTTATATTTAAAAGGGGGTTCCTGGGTCCCTTCCCTCATGCTGAGAAAGCATTAATTCCCTTCATTTCAAAATACTTCAATTGGCACGCGCAAGAAATAGGCCAATTCAGCAGCTTTTTGTTCAATTTCTCGTGGAGTCAAATTTTCGTCAGTACGGGTCAAGGGAATGGCGCCCTGGCCTCTGATTTCCATATAAAGGACACGTCGAGGATAAAGACCCTCTTTAACTTCCATTCTGATCGATTGAATCTCTCTCATAAGGAATCGAAGGAAGATGCGACGATTTATTCCAGGAAATCCCCAACGAAAAATACACACTATTCCTTCTTTTCTATCGAATCGATCATAACCGCTACCTACATTCCACGAAATTGTGCACCACAAATAGGAACTAATGAACAGACCTGCGATCCCATAGAAAGACATCACGATTCCTTGGGGAAAAAAAATGATTTGCTGAGACGGGAATAAAGATATCAGATTCCTACCAAGATAACTGGAAGTTCCAACCAATAGGAATCCTAGTGAACCTAAAAAAAGGATACAGGCCCAGCAGAAATTACTTGTTTTTCGAGATCCCGTTATAAGTTCTATCCATATACGTTCTGATCGATAGTTCATACTAGATCCAGTTGCATCCTATTGGAATTGAGAGAAGAGAATAAGCCAAATGAATTTGATTTTACTTTTTTTATTTTGCTCCCGAAGTAACTCTCATCAACTAGCACTATTATGACGCGAACTATTAGGAGTAATTCATCAAATTGGTTAGATATAAAATAATAACATCCCCTTCGTATAATACCACCACTATGTATATCTACATAATATAGATACGTTAACTTTCTATTTCAGATATCCGCTCTGATCCATTTTAAAACAGCTATCCCCCCATATACATGCATTTATCCATATATAATGTATCCGCATGTATAATCACTTTTTTATTTGTGCCCGGAGGGAGCCACATGTCGTATCATATTCCACTAAATGGATATCCCTATTATGATCCAAGTCCAAGTGTTGAAATAAATTGATGAAATTTTGTCCTATCAGGTCTAAACAATCTTGTTTTTTTGAACATGAAGAGATAAAGAAGCCATTGCAATTGCTGGAAACACTAAGCCCACTAAAGGCACAAAAATAGAGGGTAAATTGAAATCTGTCATAGAATGGGTGCCTCGATTTAATATTTGTACCTGTTATAAAGATATTTTATCTTATGATAAGTATATCTATTATAAGTATTATTAAGTATATAATAAGTGCAAGGAATGTAGAGCTAAATAAGTGTATCTATTCACCTTTCTACAAGAAATAGATGGATGATAATCCGCTTTATTATTCTTGTTCTACCGCCCTTATCTTCTAATAAAGAGTTTCTTACGAGTTTCCTAAGGATTTGTTAGAATCCGATCCAACAGGAATTCATAGTCAAAAGTGTAGGTCCTCGGGAGATATAAAAATATGCAACACTTCCCTTATAGATTTGACTTATTCTATATATATTAATACGATATATATTAATATGAAAGAAGGGAACATGAAATTCTTTTGATTTTTTTTCCCAATTCCATTCCGCGGAAGGAAGAATTCACTCTTTTCCTCCTGATAGGGGGTTCCTGATTACTAATCATGAATAGGGGTAGGATAAAAAATCTGTATCAAAAAAAGTAATTATCCGAAACTTCCTATAGAACTTATGTTACCAAAGAAAACTCCACTCTTCTTATTTTGACTTTGATTCCGATGAACTAAAGTTCGCTACAAATAACTGAGCCTAGCGCTCTACTTGAATTTTGATTCAAGGGAAAGAAACCGTGTAGCTGAAATAATTCACTCAGAACACCTTTTAAAGGATTACGTGGTACGATTGGATCAAATAAGCCCTTATGGAATAAATACTCAGCTGCTTGTGAACCGTCAGGTACTGTCTTATTCAATGTTTGTTCAATTACTCTTTTCCCCGCAAATGCAATGTAGGCATTGGGTTCAGCAATAATAATATCTCCCAACATACCAAAACTGGCCGTTACTCCGCCGGTTGTAGGAGATGTAAGGATTGATACATAGAATAACTTTTTATTGAATTGATAATCATATAAAGCGGAAGATATTTTAGCCATTTGCATCAAACTCAAACTTCCTTCTTGCATGCGTGCTCCTCCAGAAGCACACACCATAATAACAGGTAGAGATCTATTAGCAGCATATTCGATCAACCGGGTGATTTTCTCGCCTACTACGGATCCCATACTACCCCCCATGAACTGAAAATCCATAACCCCAATGGCTATGGGAATCCCATTTAGTTGACCTATGCCTGTTTGAACAGCCTCAGTTAAACCTGTCTTTCTTTGATACGAATTGATACGATCTCTATAAGGTTCCTCTTCCGAGTGAAATTCAATGGGGTCAATAGAGACCATGTCTTCGTCCATAGGATCCCAAGTGCCCGAATCAACCGAAAGTTCGATTCTATCTGAACTACCCATTTTCAAATGATATCCACATTGTTCACAAATATTCATTTTTGACCTAAAAAATTTCTTATAATTTAATCCATAACAATTTTCGCATTGAACCCATAAATGTCTGTATTTTTTATTTCCATCGAAATCATTAGATCTTCCTCTTATATTGAAATCACTGCCATTACCGCCAGTTCTTATACTAGAACTCCCCCTGTCACTATCACTTACACTTTCACCACTACAAATGTAACTATAAATATAACTGTAAATGTGATTGTCGCTACCACTCGAAATGTACTTATCAATACTGATTTCAGAACGAAGATAACTATCAATGCAACTATTAATGTGATTATTCCAACTATACGTAGTATCATACATATAATGATCATAGTAGCGATTGTCACTCTTAGACCCGCTATTCAGATAACTAGAAAAAGCAGTTTCTAGTTCACTCAGAAAAGAACTATCATTGTCAATCTCAAAAACCCGATTTTCAATATCAAAATATACGGAATAACTGTTACCATTACTATCCCTAACTAAAAAAGTGTCATCAGAGATGAAACTCCAAATGTCCCTGACACCGAAAAAATGATCAACATTACTGCAACTATTACTTTCGCGCCAACCATGATTATGATTGTTTTTATTCGTATCATTTAGAATAGGATCTTCACTTCCACTGGTATTTCCAACAGGACGACCAAGACTGTCCATTGATTTACCTAGCCCACACCTGTGTTCTAACTCCTCGTTAGACAACATTGAATTGAACCACCGTTTTCCCATAGATCCTTCCTGCCCCCTATTTGAAAATACAATAAATGAATAGTCATTCGACGAAAAATCATTTTACTATTTCATTTCCTATCGGAATACGCATATAGATCCAATCACTAGGATTATTAACTAATAACGAGTAACTATTGAACGAAAGAAATGATTTTGTGGGAGTCGGGAGTATCAATTCACTATATATGATGGAACCTTTTCTTCAATTATTATAAATAGAAGATAGGTTTCTCCCATGTTGTGTACAAACTCTCATCGAAAAGATAAATATTTGTTCCCTCCTAGGAAGGATTCATTTTCGTATAATCTCGTATAATAATAAGTTTCTAATGCAACACGGAATGAAAAGGACAATATACAGGATGAGTAGAAGAAGTTGTGACCCTTGGCTCGATCTATGGTCCGAAACAACGGGATAGAAAAGGATCCACCAATCCTAAGGATCCATAGGATTAATTATGGATCCAACAATAGAAGCATTGAGTTGTTTAGTCTTAGATCTTGTCTTGTATTT